CCTAAAAGTGGCTCTATTTTCATTATATTCCATCTATATACCAATTCCATCTATATACCAATTCCATTCATTTAATATTCCTTTGGTATCATTGACATAAGAGATGTCATTTATAGTCTATCTCTTTCTATATATGATATGGAAAGTTAAGAAATCATCATATAATAATCGAGAAATTGCAATAGAAAAGAAAAAAGGGAGGTTTGTGATGATTTTGAAATCTTTTCTACTAGGTAAAATAAGGCTAAGGCTATTAAGAATTCCATTTAAAATATACATTATAATATGATATATAATAAATATAAGAAAGATATATATTAGAATATATAAAAGAGGGAATAGGTCCATTAATTTAAAATAAATAAAATTTGTTTGGTTTATTATAATTTCGTTTATTATAATTTCTAAGTTTATTATAATTTCTAAGATAGAATGCTAAATTACGATTCTTGTCACATACGATCGCAAAATGACTAGGCATCCTTTTTTGTCTATTCTTATAGACTCAAAAAAGAAATCAGTAAAAAAATTGATACATAAGATAAATATAAGAAAAGATAAGAAGAAATTCGCCCACCTCCAATATATTTTAACCCTTCTCCTATAAAAAAATTGGCAATACCAATGCTATTTATAATTCCATCAATTACATATCTATCAAAAAAATAGATTAATTCGGCTAATCCTCTTATACTTCTAGTTAATATTTTTGTATAAAAAAAATCTATGTAGCCCCGATTATATGACCAATTGTATATCATATTTACTATTGGGTCCAATAAAATTCTTTTAGAGTCTATTTTGACAAATAAATTGATTAAGTCCAAATTTTGGAAAGATGAATAAATGGATCCATAAAAAATAGATGCTATACTTATTCCAAAAAAAGCTATACTTACTGAATAAATTGCATTTGTGATAAAATTATACCAATCCGCGGAATCGTGGGAATTGGTATGGAAAAGATTTGCCAATGGAGTCAACCATTTAGATAATAGATCCAAATCCATTATTCCTTGATCGAAAGGAATTCCTATTAATCCAACGAATAAAGTAAATAGTGCCAATACAAGTAGCGGAAATAGCATAGTATTATCTGATTCTTGGGGATACATAGAAGTATATTTTTTCCCAAAATGAATATTAAAGTGTTGCATCTGATTTATTACATTCGCATCACCTTTATATATATTTTTCGAAAAAAAGGAAACCCTTTCATTACTATTCATTGTTGATAAAAGTAAATTTCTTTTGACTAATTTTGGCGCTTCTTTTCCCCATAAGGATATTGAATAGAGCAAACTATTTTTAATTCCACTGTAATTTTTTAAATGAACGCGTAAATACCCCTCAAAAGTAAGTAAATACATCCGAAACATATAAAATGCGGTTAATCCCGCTGTAAAAGATGCTATTATTGCAAAAATTGGTGAATACAACCAACTATCATTAAGAATTTCATCTTTGGACCAAAAACAGGCAAGAGGTGGAATACCACAAAGAGAAAGCGTGCCTAATAAAAAAGTAATTTTCGTAATTGGAACATATCTTGTTAAACCACCCATCAAAGCCATATTCTGACTTTTATCTGGTGAATACCCAACAATGGGTTCCATTGAATGAATAATGGATCCAGATCCCAAAAACAATAATGCTTTAGAATAGGCATGAGTGATCAAATGAAATAAAGCAGCCCGATAAGAACCCATACCTAAAGCTAACATAATATAGCCTAATTGAGACATTGTCGAATAGGCTAAACTTCTTTTAATGTCTTTTTGAGCAAGAGCTAAAGTAGCCCCTAATAATAGTGTTATTACACCTATCAAAGAAATCAAATTCATTATGTAAGGTATAATTCTGAAAAGGGGAAGAAGCCTAGCTACAAGAAAAATCCCTGCAGCTACCATAGTAGCTGCATGTATAAGGGCCGAAATTGGAGTAGGGCCCTCCATGGCATCAGGTAACCATACATGAAGGGGGAATTGTGCGGATTTCGCAATGGCACCCATGAATAATAGGAAAGCACACAAAATAGCAAATAAAGAATTAACCCCATTATTATGGATTAACTTATTAAATGTTTCGAACAAATCCCGAAATTCGAAACTGCCTGTCATCCAATAAAAACCTAAAATTCCTAATAACAATCCAAAGTCCCCTACACGATTAGTTACAAAAGCTTTTTGACAAGCACTTGCTGCAATTGGTCGTGTGAACCAAAAGCCTATTAATAAATACGAGCACATTCCCACCAATTCCCAAAAGATATAAATTTGTATCAAATTGGAACTAGTAACTAATCCCAACATGGAAGCGTTGAAAAAACTCATATAAGCAAAAAACCTCAAATATCCCTGATCGTGAGACATATAATTGTCACTATAAATAAGAACCATGATTCCAACAGTAGTGATTAATATTGACATAATGGAAGTAAGTGGATCGATTAAGTATCCGAACTCTAAGGAAAAATCATTATTGATGGTCCAAGACCATAGATATTGATAGATAAAACTTCCATTTATTTGCTGAATAGATAAATTAACCGAAAAAACCATAGCTATACTTAGGAATAAAACACTATAAAAGGACCATATACGACGAATACTTTTTGTTACTGTTGGAACAAGCAGAAGCCCCAATCCTATTAACATAGTGACAGGAAGTGGAAGGAGAGGTATTATCCACGCATATTGATATGTATGTTCCATAATAAAACGAATTTTTAATTTTTTTTTATTGTTATTAATTGTTATTGTCTCCGATTCACCTTTATCTCTTTTTGAATTGAAGGAACAAAGATAAAAGAAATCAACAAAAAAAGATATGAAAAACTCAACTATTTTTATTCTTAATTATTTTGATCTTATTTTTCTAATATCTTTTTAAAAAATGAAAAAAGTTCCAATTTGGTTAGTTAAATAATATGACCAAATCAGTCGGTCAAGATTATTACCTAGTTATTAACTAAAGAAAACTATTTATTAAGATACAGAATTTTTTTAACAATTTTCTAATTCTTATGATTTATAACCATTTAACCATATAGTAGAGTAAATTTAAAAAGTTATACCAAAAACCTGACTCGAATATAGGTTTGATATCTGCCAAAAGTCCAACTCAATTTATTCTAATTAGAATATTTAAAGTGATCGTCTAATTCAGTGTTGAACTGATTTATTAAATTCCAATTCAATAAGCAAAACTTATACGTATCGTAAATCCTACGATACTCCTCCTTACTTTACTTCGCATATAATCAAATCATAGGTTATTAAAATTACCTTTATTAGATAATGTTTTGTTTAAGAGATTAACTACTAGTCTTAAATTTAATTCCATTGAATTTCTGTTTATGGATAGACACTGACACTCTGAACTTGATTAACTAATATAAAAAAAATTATATTAATGTTTTTTTTGTTACATTATATGAATTTCTAAATTATATAAGTATTCTTAATCTTTCTGATTTATTTAACTTATTAAATTAGCATGACAATAATTATTAAACTGAAATATGAGTTAAAAATTGAACCCTTTCTATTCTTATGAATCAGAATCAATTAATTTTTATAGTAATGGATCTCCATAAACAGAAACTCGAATGAAATTATAAAGGTACCAACCAGTACTAAATTTTTTTAATTCTTTATATGCAATAAAGATACAAAAAACAAAAAATGGAAAGAATAATAAAAACTATTCGAGAAGTCTTTTTGTCCAGTGCAAATATAGTGAAATACTATAACTCTATTACATAGTATATATATATATAGTAAAATAGTATTGTTAGGAAATTACTCATATATTATGAGGAATTACTCCATTATCTATAACATAAGTGGAGATAATGAATAAAAAGAACAATATGTCAATATATGTCTTTCACATACAACAATAAAAAAATTGGTAATTTTGAATGGCGGTTCCAAAAAAGCGTACTTCTATGTCAAAAAAACGTATTCGTAAAAATATTTGGAAGAAAAAAGGATATTTAGTCGCGATTAAAGCTTTTTCTTTAGCTAAATCGGTTTCAACGGGAAATTCAAAAAGTTTTTTTGTGCGACAAACCAACAAATAATAAAGCTTTGTAATAATCTGAATTAATATAGCTAGAAAAGTAAAAAATTGATAAATTGCATTTTGCATTGACTAATGTTTTAAATTCTTCAATTCAATATAATCTAGAACTTGGTATTCTAATCCAATATAGTATAATATAGAATAAGAATTCTTCTGTCTACTTAGTTCTATTAGTTCTAATATATATATATTTTTTACTTTTTCGATTATACTAGAATTTGTGATATAAAGATTTTTTCCTACTACTGTACTTTTTGTACTTTTCACAAAAATGATATATATATATATATCATTTTTGTGAAAAGTACAGTACAATTGTAATATATATAGGTTGCAAACCCTTTGTTTTTTATATATCTAGGTCGATACCTAATTAGTTTAGTAAATCAATCTTACCATAATCCGATTTAATGATAACAAGCTATCGAAATATTTAGATAAATTCCTTGAACTTTGCGATGAAATTGTAATACATATAAAATTCTATTAATTTTTTTTTTTTCATTGTAAAAAAGATTGATTCTAATATTTCTATTGCATGGAATCCTTGAATCTCGACGATTCCAGGTGTACGTACTATTATTATTTCAAGCAAGCCGCCGCCATGGTGAAATCGGTAGACACGCTGCTCTTAGGAAGCAGTGCTAGAGCATCTCGGTTCGAGTCCGAGTGGCGGCATTCTAATGCAATAAATCCTATATATAATATATTTAATATTCAATCCCAGATTTTCATTCTGTAATTAGTGGACTATTTATTTTATGATATTTGTGACTTTAGAACATATATTAACTCATATCTCTTTTTCGATCATTTCAATTGTAATTACGATTCATTTGATGACCTTATTAGTTCACGAAATTGTAGGACTATGTGATTCGTCGAAAAAAGGGATGATAGCTACTTTTTTCTCTATAACAGGATTATTAGTTATTCGTTGGGTTTATTCAGGACATTTCCCATTAAGTAATTTACACGAATCTTTAATGTTTCTTTCGTGGAGTTTTTTCATTATTCATATAATTCCATATTTTGGAAATTATGAAAATACAAATTATTTAAGCGCGATAACCACGCCAAGTGCTATTTTTACCCAAGGTTTTGCCATTTTTGGCCTTTCAATCGAAATGCAAAAATCCGCAATCTTAGTGCCTGCTCTACAATCCCGTTGGTTGATGATGCATGTAAGTATGATGTTATTGAGCTATGCAGCTCTTTTATTTGGATCCTTATTTTCAATCGCTCTTTTAGTCATTACATTTAGAAAAAATATCAATATTTTTTGTAAAGGTAAGAATTTCTTAATTAGGCCCTTTTTTCCTGATGAGATCCACTTGGATGAAAAAAGAAATGTTTCACAAAACACGTCCTTTCTTTCATTTAGAAACTATTACAAATATCAATTGATTCAAAAATTGGATTATTGGAGTTATCGTGTCATTAGTATAGGGTTTACCTTTTTAACCCTAGGTATTCTTTCTGGAGCAGTATGGGCTAATGAAGCGTGGGGATCTTATTGGAATTGGGATCCTAAAGAAACTTGGGCATTTATTACTTGGACCGTATACGCAATTTATTTACATACGAGAACAAACCAAAGTTTTCAAGGTATGAATTCGGCAATTGTGGCCTCTATAGGATTTCTAATAATTTGGATATGCTATTTTGGGGTCAATCTATTAGGAATAGGTTTACATAGTTATGGTTCATTCCCATTCCTATCTAATTAAGTAAACTACTTAACTTAAAAAATACATAAGGAGATCCTTCCACATATCATATAAAGAAGAAACTTTTTTGTGTGAGTTTTTGAGAACCATTTAGCCCCCACTTAACGAATGAGTGGGGGCTAAATGGTTCTCAAAAACTAGAGATATAATTCACTTTCTTTTTTTTTCATCGTACAACGAACTATTTTAAAAATGGAAAATCATATAATTATTTGACTGTCCGTTTTATTGATCAAGACTATCTATAAAAATAATTAAATAGAATAGCTTGTACCTTATCAACTGATAGCGAGAGAACCAAATCCGGATATATACCAATCCCTATTACGGGTAAAAATATACAGATTGAAACAAATAGTTCTCGTGGTCCCGAATCCACAAAATAAGAATTTGGAACATTAAATAGCTTGTATCCATAGAACATCTGTCGTGACATAGATAATAAATAAATAGGAGTTAATATCATTCCAATTGCCATTACAAAAGTAATTAGTATTTTTGGCATTAAAAGATATTTTGGACTAATAATTATTCCAAAAAATACTACTGATTCCGCAACAAAACCACTCATTCCCGGCAATGCAAGAGAAGCCATCGAGAAACTGCTGAACAAAGTAAATAGTTTTGGCATTGGGATAGATATTCCCCCCATTTCGTTAAGATAAACAAGATGTGTTCTATCACAACCTGTTCCACCCAAGAAAAAAAGTGCAGCACCAATGAATCCATGAGAGAGTAGTTGTAAAATAGCTCCATTGAGTCCTGTATTGGTTATGGAACCAATTCCTATAATTATAAAACCCATATGAGATACAGAGGAATAAGCTATTCTCTTTTTTAAATTACGTTGACCGAAAGAGGTTGAAGCTGCATAAATTATTTGTATTGTTCCCACTATCACCAACCATGGAGAAAACATGGAATGAGCGTGAGGTAAAAATTCCATATTGATCCGAATCAATCCATATGCTCCCATTTTTAATAAGATTCCGGCTAGGAGCATACATGTACTGTAATGTGCTTCCCCGTGGGTATCTGGTAACCATGTATGTAGGGGTATAATCGGTGATTTGACAGCATAAGCAATAAGAAAGCCAAAATATAATAGAATTTCCAAGGCCATGGGATATGATTGATTAGCTAATGTTTCAAAATTCAATATTGGTTCATTGAAACCATATAAACCCATACCTAAAACTCCTATTAACAGAAAAATGGAACCTCCCGCAGTGTATAAAATAAACTTTGTAGCTGAGTACAGACGTTTTTTCCCCCCCCACATGGATAAAAGTAAGTAAACGGGAATTAATTCTAACTCCCACATCATGAAAAAAAGTAAAAGGTCTCGAGAAGAAAATAATCCTATTTGGCCGCTATACATTGCTAACATCAGGAAATAAAACAATCGCGAATCTCGAGTAACTGGCCAAGCCGCTAAAGTTGCTAAAGTGGTAATAAATCCTGTCAGCAAAATGGGTCCTACAGAAAGTCCATCGATTCCCAGCCTCCAGTGAAAATCAAAAATATTTATCCATTGATAATCTTCTTCCAATTGGATTAATGGATCGTCTAATTGGAAATGATAACAAAATGCATAGGTCGTTAGAAGGAGTTCCAACAAGCATATACATATAGTATACCACCGAACCACCTTATTTCCTCTATGCGGGAGAAAAAAAATTAGGGAAGCCGCGGATATCGGCAAAACAACAATTATGGTTAACCAAGGAAAATAACTCGTGGTAAAGACAAGATATGCTTTGACCATAAAAACCCGTACTCAGAAAAATCGATTTTTCTGAGTACGGGTTTTTGTCGGTAAAAAAAAGAGGAATCAAATGATTCAAGTGGAGTTTTTTATAACGTTTTTATAACGTATTAAATTAATAAGTTAGAGCCATACTACGGGTTGTCTCATTTCCTAAATAAACACGAACACTCAAAAAATCTGTTGGACAGGCAGATTCACATCTTTTACAACCTACACAGTCCTCGGTTCTTGGTGCGGAAGCAATTTGCTTAGCTTTACATCCGTCCCAAGGTATCATTTCCAATACATCTGTAGGGCAAGCTCGTACACATTGAGTACAGCCTATACATGTATCATAAATCTTTACTGAATGTGACATTGGATCTATAAATTGAAGTTTAAGAAATAAATTTTGATCCGGTAAAAAAATCAGTAGTAGTAGTAAATGACTTATATATTGTAGATACCAGACAAATCAGTAGTTTACCAGAATTTTTTTTTTTAGAATAAATCTTTTCTGGATATGCCCGCGAGAAAGAGCCAAGAGACTTTAATTTTAGTTCAACGTAAGTAATATGAGCTGGCCATACATACTAATCTAATTAAAATTAGTAAAAATTTTTGGATATTAATATTTAGAATATTCTAAATTATTAAAAATAATAAATCAATTTTTTATACAAAATATTTTATTATATATTAGAATATGGATTTTATTGATTACGACTATTTATTCAATAAATTCGATTGATTGATACGGGTTGATTTTCTGTTACGATGAATTGATGAAACAATAGCTAGCCCGATTGCTGCTTCAGCGGCTGCAATAGCTATAACGAAGATCGAGAAAATTTCTCCTTTTAATTGACGACTATCAAATAAATCAGAAAATGTTACGAGATTGATATTAACCGAATTTAGTATAAGTTCAAGACACATAAGTGCTCTAACCATGTTTCGACTTGTGATCAATCCATAGATACCGATAGAAAATAAATAGGCACTCAAAAAAAGTACATGTTCAGACATCATTGACTAACTCCTTATCAATCTGAATTCAGTTCAATATATCAATATAAATGAACATTCATTCAAACGATTTGATTGACTAAAATATAAAAAACAATTACAGAACAAAATAAATAAGATATTGGCAATATATCAAATTAAAAACCTTGCTTATCTTATACTATTTTCTTTTTATTTTAGGCATACTTATACATACTATTTTTATATTATACATATTACTATAACATAAAATATATTTTATGTTATAGTAATATGTATATGAGGGAGTATGTATATGAAAGAAAATGAAAAACTACATTATAAAATCAAACGAGACATTTTTGGATTTTTTATTTAGAATTACTATACTAATTCTAAAAATTTGTAAGAATCAATAAATACTTATTATTGACTTATTGACGAGCCATACTAATTGAACCTATCAAAGCAACTAAAAGAATTATAGAAATTAGTTCAAATGGTAGAAAAAAATCTGTCGATAAATGAATCCCAATTTGTTGAACATTACTTATCAGGTCCTGCTCGATAATTTGGCTTGATTTCGTAGTCCAAATAATCCCATACCATGATGTCTCTAGGATAGTTGTAATTAGTGAAAAAAAAATACTTGTACAAACCAGCGAAGTCACCCCATCTCCAACAGTCCAAAGACGGAAATCATTATAATATTCAGAACCCTTTGTGAACATTACAGCAAATATAATTAAGACATTTATAGCTCCTACATAAATAAGAAGCTGCGCGGCAGCTACAAAATAGGAGTTCGCTGAAATATATAATAAGGATATACAAACAAGAACCAATCCCAATGAAAAGGCGGAAAAAATGGGATTGGTAAATAAAACCACTCCTAAACCCCCTAATATAAGAACTAATCCCAGAAATACTACAAGAATATCATGTATTGGTCCAGTTAAATCCATTATGTATAAAGTAAGAGATAAATAAGTTGAAATATTTCATGACCTTATTGAATAGTCCAGGAAAAAGGAGATTACCCCATTTTTTATTCTTGTATATGATATGTTCCTAATTGAATTAAATCTTAATATAGTGTGGATTAATGTAGATGTAGATACAATTAATTATTGGACCAATTCCACTTCTTTTTTTATTCGAAAAACCACTTCTTTTTTTATTCGAAAAAGTAGTTGGATTCGAAATCATTACTTACATAATATGCCTTATATATAATCTATTTATTATCTATTTATTATTAAATATTGAGATTGTTATTAATATTTTATATATATATCTATCTTAAATGACTAAGATAAATGATGAATGACTAAGTCAAAAAGGTATATTATTCTCTCAATTTAAATTAAACAGTGATTCTCAACAATCAATAGTTATTATTTTTGTAATTATTGGTTAATTTAATCAAAATGAAAGAAGCCTAAATTCTTTATATCAAAACTAAGAATTGGTAATTGTTTTTGAATCATGAGATTTCTCCTTGTCTATGTCTATTTTTATTTGAGTCGAATTCCTAATTGCTTGAATTGTGTAATCTCCAATTACTGACATTGGTAACCGACCCAAAGAAATTTGGTTATAATTCAATTCGTGACGATCATAGGTGGAAAGTTCATATTCTTCAGTCATTGATAAACAATTTGTTGGGCAATACTCGACACAATTACCGCAAAATATACATACTCCAAAATCAATACTATAATTAAGCAATTGTTTTTTTTTAATATCCGTTTTCAATCTCCAATCAACAACAGGTAGATCTATGGGGCATACACGAACACATACTTCACAAGCAATACATTTATCAAATTCAAAGTGGATTCGACCACGGAAACGCTCTGATGTTATCAATTTTTCATACGGATATTGAATAGTTACGGGTAAACGATTTGTATGGGATAAGGTAACCATAAAACCTTGACCGATGTACCTTGCGGCTCGTACTGTTTGTTGACCATAATTCATGAATCCAGTTATCATAGGGAACATATCGTAGATATCTATGAAATGAATAAGTTGATGTTTCTTTCTCTTGTTTGAGATAGTTATGAATTTAAAAAGTTGTTATCATATTTCCTTATTTATAGTGAAACGAGTTGGGAAGAAGTTGTCAATAATAGATTACCCAAAGAAATAGGTAAAAGAAATTTCCATCCAAGATTTAATAGTTGGTCCATTCTCATCCTAGGTAAAGTCCATCTTGTTGTGATAGGAATAAACAAGAACAAATAAGCTTTAACTAATGTAATAAAAATACCGATTATCGTTCCAAAAACTCCACCTATTTTATTTATTCCTAAAAGTTCGGGAATAAATAAAATGGAGAAATTCCACCCGCCTAAGTAAAGAACTGTTACAAATAATGAAGAAACTAATAGGTTTAAGTAAGAAGCAACATAAAATAAACCATATTTGATACCAGAATATTCGGTTTGATAACCCGCTACTAATTCCTCCTCTGCTTCTGGTAAATCAAAGGGTAATCTTTCACATTCCGCTAAAGAAGAAATTAGAAAAACTATAAACCCGATAGGTTGACGCCACAGATTCCACCCCCAAAAACCATATTTTGACTGTGCCTCAACTATATCAACTGTACTTGAACTGTTAGATAATCATAGTCGATGATAACATTACTGCTCCTCCACCTCTATTCCAGAACCGTACGTGAGACCTCAGCTTCATACGGCTCCTATATGGCCACAAATAAATGTAAGGACTAATTCGATATTAACATTAACTCGGTATCTATTGGTATTGGAGGATGACATAATAAAGATACATCGGAGAGTCCCAAATTAGACCGAGGGAATTCTGTCTGCCAGAATAACAAAAAAAGTGCTTCTGAATTGATCTTATCCCCTTTCTTTATTTTATATTATAAAATTATAAAGAAAAAATCTCTTTGTTTTAGTAATAACTTAGCTTGTTCCTTCAATAAAATACTTGTTGTATCAATATATATTTCGACCCATACCCTTTATTACGAAAAAGAATTAGACAACCCCTCATGAATCATGATAGGAATTTCCTATGTATAGAGAAAATAAAAAAGAAATAAGGATCCTTTCTTATTTTTTTCCCACTCATTCTACATTCCATTATTTCTTTTGTTCCTGTTCTTGTTTCTAGGAAGAGGGTATACTTTGAAAAATCAATAAAAAAAGAAAAAGGATTAATTCGTTCTTGATAGTTATTTCTTTAATCAGTGAATAAGAACATACTCTAGATAGGAATCGTGGATAAGTACTACTTTATCATTTCTACTAACTTAAAGTCCTCATTATGATTCGTTTTATTTTATGTAGAAATATTTATTTTGATACTCTACATTATCTACATTACTAATCTTTTGTGTATCTTGGTGTTTCTACCTGTTCACTAATTTTTAATCAATCCTGGTATGGTAATACATACAAGACAATAGTAGAAATTCCATACACTTGATCTTTTGTACCCGCTTCAAGACATGATGGCTAATCAAATAATCTCAGTCTTGGGGTAAACAGTTTACACTGTTTATATTTACTTCCACTTTACTCTAGTACATAGGGAATGAGATTTAATCTTTTTACTGCGAATTTATAAGCTGTTTTGTTTCACTCATATAACTATCTGGTTGAACTCATCCGCCTGAATGACTGATCAATAAAAAAATGAGGATATCTATTCAATACATCCCACCTTTTTCTTAGACCTAGAAATAAAGAAAAGAAGTAAAAGTTTATGTTCTAACGAATCACACGTAGAGATATTGATAACACACATAAAGTTAATGGTATTTCATAACTAATAGATTGAGCAGCAGCTCGTAGACCACCTAAGAAAGAATATTTATTATTCGATCCATACCCTGACATAAGAAGTGCAATAGGAGCAATACTGGAAATGGCAATCCATAAAAAAACACCTATACTAAGATCGGATAAAACAAGACGATATCCGAAAGGAATTACTAAATAACTTAGTAGAGTTGATATGACTGCTATAGCCGGTCCGACACTGAATAATCGAATATCTCCTCGATACGGTATGATATCTTCTTTGAAAAGTAGTTTCGTTCCATCTGCTAGGGCTTGAAGAATTCCTAATGGGCCGGCATATTCGGGCCCAATACGTTGTTGTATCCCTGCGGATATTTCTCTTTCTAACCACACAATTACTAGTACACCTATTGTGATTCCAAATATCAGGATAAAAATAGGGACAAGGATCCATATGAGTTCATAAACCTCTTTTAAGAATTCCGATCCAGAAAAAGAATTGATAGTTTGTACTTCTGTGGCATCAATTATCATTTCAACGATCAACCTCTCCCATAATGATATCTATACTACCTAGTATTGTCATGATATCAGCCAATTTCATTTTTTTAACTAGCTGAGGAAGAATTTGCAAATTGATAAAACCTGGTGGACGAATTTTCCATCTCCAGGGGAAAACACTCTGATCTCCTATCAGAAAAATTCCTAATTCTCCTTTTGGAGCTTCTACTCTCACGTAAAGTTCTTGTTTCGACAATTCAAAATTAGGTGAGGGTTTTTTACTAATGAATCTGTATTCAAAATCATTCCATTCGGAATTCTTTGCTCTATCAAAACGTCGTACTTCTAAATTTTCATAAGGTCCCCCTGGAATTCCTTCCAGAGCCTGTTGAATAATTTTTATGGATTCCGTCATTTCACTGATTCGTACTAAATAACGAGCTAATGAATCTCCTTCTTTTTGCCATTGGACCTCCCAATCGAATTCATTGTAACACTCATAATCATCAACTTTACGAAGATCCCACTTTATTCCGGAAGCTCGTAACATTGGTCCGGATAAGCCCCAATTTATCGCTTCTTCCCCATCAATAACACCCACTCCTTCAACTCGTTCCAAAAAAATGGGATTGCGTGTGATAAGTTTTTGATATTCGGCAACTCCTGTTAAAAAATAATCGCAGAAATCCAAACATTTATCTATCCAGCCATAAGGTAAATCGGCAGCTACCCCTCCGATACGGAAATAATTATGCATCATTCGCATACCTGTGGCAGCTTCGAATAGATCATATATCAATTCTCTCTCTCTGAAAATATAGAAGAAAGGGGTTTGTGCGCCAATATCTGCCATAAAGGGTCCAAGCCATAACAAATGAGAAGCTATACGACTCAATTCCAGCATAATTACTCTAATATAGCTGGCTCTTTGAGGTACTTGAATATTTCCCAACTGTTCTGGTGCGTTTACAGTTATAGCCTCCGTAAACATAGTAGCTAAATAATCCCAACGTGTTACATAAGGGAGATATTGTATAATTGTTCGATTTTCCGCAATTTTTTCCATCCCCCTGTGTAAATAGCCCAATATTGGTTCACAGTCAATAACATCTTCACCGTCGAGAGTGACAATTAGTCGAAGAACACCATGCATTGACGGGTGTTGAGGACCCATATTGACTATCATGAGATCTTTTCTTGTAGTCGGTACAGTCATATCTTTTTTCCCCGATTTATTATTTCATGAATTTCTCAAAACGAGGTTCATCAAAATGAAAATTTTAATAATTCTTATATATTAGTAATTCTAATAAAAATATTCTGATAAAATAAGCAATAATAATAAAATAAAATGAAATTTAATCAAAAAATGAATTGAATTTAAACAAATAGTTAGTCAAATTAACGAGTTTTTTGTTCCCGAATATCCAATTGACTTATTAATTTCTTATAACGTATTTTATTTTTCTTTGCCAAATAAGCTAGCAACCGTTGGCGTTTCCCCAGAATTAGTCGAAGACCCCTTTGAGATAAAAAATCCTTTTTGTGCAATTCCAGATGCGCAGTAAGTCTCTGTATCTTATTGGTGAAGCTGAATACTTGAAATTCGATGGACCCCTTGTTTTTTTCTTTTTCCTCTTGTGGAATAATTGAGATGAATGAATTTTTGACCATAAAATAAACAAATTTTTGTATTTTTTTTATTTACCGATCAGAAATAATAAATATAATAATGGTTAATTTAATAATATAATAATACCGGTCATTTTATTTTAATATTTTAATCCGGTACACACAGAAATTTGGATTTTTTTTTACTTTATATTTAAATCCAAATACAATAAATACACTATATAATAATGAATATATTATGTGACATATAAGAGATATATCATCAATTAATTTTGAATCGTGGATACATATATATCCTTGAGATAGTAAAACGACTTCCATTATTGGTATTAAACCAATATCGATTCATACAAGCTAAATCTTCTAATCGATAATTAGGCCAAATAAACAATTTGAATTTCATTAATTTATTTATATTTGTATGAGGATACTGATCTTCATTACTAAATTGTCCACAGTTCCTTACGCTATTTTCATTCCCAAATGGTGAACTTCCATTTACAACATTCCTATTCCAGGAATTGAAACAAATTAGAATTCTCAACTCTTTACGACGTCTAGTCGATAGAATATGCTCAGGAACAAGGAAATCATAATGATTTTTGTTTTCATTCACAAATATACTGTTATGTTGTTGTGCAATACATTTCTCGGAAGAATTCTTATCAAGATATATTTTTTTTTTATATTTTCCATTAGTTTGGTATTTATTCTTTTTGATCAAGGAAATATTCATCATTTGATACATAATAAATTTTGCATCCCATTTTATAGATAGACGAATTGGTTCGATAATTAATATTCCTTTTTTTATCAATTCCGTAAGAGCTAGATCCTTTGGAATCAACATTACATCTAGACTCATCTCCCCTCTTTCAATCGAGGATATAGTAATTTCTTTTGGATTTACTAGTCTAAGCAGGAGACAATATACCTTGATATTATTAGTCATTCTTTGATTCAAGGGATTATCCCATCTTAATTGAAAAAGAAAATATTTTTTCAGGAAAAGATCTAGCTCTGCTTCGTTCTTGCTCTTGTATTGTTTTTTCTTTCTACGTTTTTTAATGTCTGGTCTTGTATAATCTTCTTCAATATCTTTTTTTTTTTTTCGGTTTTGTGTGTCTAAATTAAAATCCACTTGGCTGGGTTGTTGTTTTTTTTCTTGTTTCCTATTTTCTAATTCAAAATATTCTTTTTTGTTAGACGATATATGCAGATTTTTTTTTTCGTTGATGTTTTTATTTTGGCTAACATTTTCATTTACATCCAAATTAAAAAGAAGTAATCTAATTGGTATGATCCACGGTTTAATCTTATATGTATTATATGTATCATAAAGTATTCCAAATTCTGGTAAGAATTGAGGTTCTGGATTTGATCTACGACGATATAACCTTTCTTGATTCATTCCCATCCAATCAAAAATGCTTTTTTTTTTGTTGGATTTAGATGGTTTAATTTCTTGATAAATGGTGGGAGATAAAATATCCTTATTATAAAATTTTTGATAACTATCGGTTCTAGTCTTAGTATTTTGATTAATCTTAGTACCAGTATGCAGATTAACCCAGGTATCAATATTAATATTTTTTCCAATCAAAAAATGGAAAATTCTACAATTAAAATATTTTTTTTCCAGGATTTTTTTCCTATATATAATAGACTTTTTTCCTAGATAACCATTTATATAATCATTAATATCTATACCTATTATTACTTGGAGTTTTTTTGTATTGGAATTATATGGATATCCAATTTCTTGATTTCCATTTAATTGTAATTGTGATCCGTAAATGTATGAGCCCCCCCTATTTTTATAGTTTATATAGTTATGTGATATATATTTATGTAAAAAAAGATTATATCTATAGTTTTTTTTTATTTTTTCTTTTTGTCCTATCAATGAATTCACTTCATAATACTTTTGTTTCACATAATGAATTGATGAGTCTTTTTCTTTTTTATATGAATCCAATTTCATTGAGTTTTCTTTATTTTGAATTTTACAACATAGATTGACTCTATTTCGCCACTTTTGTGGTACTAATCGAGACCATTTAGTCTGAGATAAATTGTATTGATAATGACCCCTTAACCAGTTTTTCCATTCATTCATTCCATACTTATAAATTGTCTTATGCTTTGATTTGGAATCAAATATTCCTTGTGTTGCACAATAATCCTTGATTCTATCTTTAATAAAAAGATGGTTTTCGTGATCCTGATATTGAAGTAGAGATCGGAAGTTATAAAGTTGGGTTCGTGATATTTTGTAAAATACATATGCTTGGGACAAGGAAGATAAGTCACAATAAAGATTTGAATTCTTATTACTAATCTTAGTATTAGTATTAGAAAGGGATTTTTTTATAGTCAAAATAAACTGAATTGTATTTTTATTTGTTTCATCAATATAAACTTCTTCTTGGTTTGTTTTATCCTTGATAATAGATTTATTAAAATTTTGTTTTTTTGATTCAATGAAGAGTTTTCCATTTATTCTAAGTATGTTAATGATATGTAGAAAGATGTCGATGTATATTTTTTCAATGAAGGATTTTAGAAAATAATGTAATTTATGTATTAATCGTGTGCTTTCTTTTTTGAATATGAGCCAAGGGTGTTTCCATAATTTGGATTTTTTATCATTAAAAATTGTCTTGTTAGGGCTAATACTATTTCTATCTAGAGTTCGAACTATTTTTTTTTTGTCCTTTTTAATTTGTTCTATTTGATTCCTGATTTTGATTGTCCTATCAGCAATATCTTTCATTTTCTTTTCAATGAGTGAATAATTTGTCCAATTCATGGATTGGATTCGAATGATTAATTCCTGAGTATTCTTATTACTACTAATTATGGAATTTTTTGTATTTTCAATCGGCTCATACACTTTCATTTTATTTAATTCAAATAAATAAATTAGGTTTCTTTTTTCAAGTTCTTTCAGTATTCCTTTGATAACTAGAACTATTTTTTGAACCCATTTTGCTTTTTCTTTTAAGGTGTTTAGAAACCATTTTATTTTTTTTGTTAAAATTCTTAGAATTAGAAAACATTTTTTTTTCGCTTTTCTAATTTTTTTCTTTAATTCCTTAAAAATGGGTTCAAAAAAAGAGGGTTGTTTTCTTGGAGAACCAAATGGGAATTCTGCTTCCGTTCCCCAAACTGTTAAAAAACAAAAATCATCTTTTTTTCTCAGTGTATCCATATGATGGGATCGCACTTTAGCTCCTTGCCAAGGTTTCAGACGGAAAGGAAATAGAATTTTTATCTGAATACCATCTCTTAACCAATTTTTTGGAAATTCCGTTTCTGATAATTGAATACCGTTATAAGTACATTTAACATGCATTTCCTTATTCCAATCTCTCAAATCCTCGTACCACTCGGGGAACTGTAATAATAACATACGTCCAATATTTTTAGCTATTATCAAGAAAGGCAATGCAATGTATTTTCTAAAAATAGATTGAGTTAGTAGCATCGAACCTCTTATTGCTTGAGCAAAAATAATGGTATCCCAAGCTTCTGATATTGCTATACGTTCATTTTCCTCTTGTTTTTCCTTGTTTTTTTTCTTCTTTTCTTTTATATCTTCCTCCTCAGAATCAGAATTCAAAATTTCCGCTTCTTTACCCGTCCAATTCCTAAAAAGGAGATTTCTAATTTCGGAAAAATCAAAAGAAAAAAAAAAAGTTTTATCAATTTGATACAAAAAAAGCGGCGAATGCACATTTGCTTGAAACATTTCCCAAGTAACTGTTTTTCGTCTTTGAGCACGCATGGATCCTTTGATTAGATCCCGTCGAAAATCCGATTGTTGTGAGTAACGTAGCAAAAATACCTCCTCCCCTTGATCACTATTATTATTATTAGTACTACTATTAGTATCTTGATCCTTATCAGTATAAATTACCACACGTTTGGCTTTTCTTGAACGAATTTCATGATCTTCTGTGGATTCTTCTTGATTTTCTTCTTCCTCTTCTTCTTCCAATTCATCGGTTAGTTTGTATGGCCATCGAGGAACTTTTTTGCTAATTTCCTCTATTGTAATAAATTGATTTCTAATTGCTTCATCATTTGGATTGTTTGTAACTACATCGAATACGAATTTCGAAAATTTTTCTTTATTTTTTAAATCAATATATGGATTCTTTTGAATTGAGAATTCCCTATAATCATTAGTAAATAGACCGTGAATCTTGTTTATCCAAACTGCTCTTATGGAATCCTGTATAGAAGTTATTAAATCATTCATCGTTGAACGTGAATAGAATTTTTTTTTTTTTACACGATATGGCCCATTTAAACAAGGATCATATTTTTTAGGCAAGTATCCTTCTTCATCCCCATCATTGTATAATCTGGTCCTTTTTTCTAGTACATCTAGAACACAAAATCCCATTTGTTTTTCTAGAACTTTTATTCGATTTATCAATTCATTGCTCAAGTTATGTTTTTTTTGTTCATTGGTATAAACCCAATGATTATATAGGTTTTTGTTTTCATGAGATAGTTTTTCTATCGTGTACAAAGATATTTTTCGTTCTATTATTTTTGAAAAAGTCGATAAGCTAGGTGGATATGTGAAAGATATTCTTTGTTTTCCATCGCTTGGGCATGTATAAAAAAAATATTGGGACATTTCATTTCGTACAGCTTTTTCAAATTGATCATTTTTTATATACCGCAATGGACGGTTCCATCGTTTATAATCGAAAAGTAAAGTTACAAGAGGTTTTTCAAACCAGAAGTTCTTTTTTTCCTCTTTGTTTTTTAATTCCCAAAGTTCTTGATATCTATCAAGATAAGAATTTTTATAATCATTGAATCCTTCTTGTTCCTGTTTAGTTTCTTTCGTTTTACTTTCGTAAGTTGTTTCTACATCGATTTCTTCTTCACTTTTCTGTCTTTCTGCTATCTCTGAGGTTTGCTTCAGTTTCTTAGTGACAATGGGCGACGGCATTCTGCCTAAATAGTAAACGCAGGTGATAAATAAGAGAATACTAAAGATTCGAGCCATAAAATTTCTCAATTCTGATACAAAGTACCTATTAGATCGAATAGAATTATTTTGCTGTATCCAGAATAATACCAATCCAACCCATTTAATGAATAAAATGTGACCAATTAACCAACCAACAAAACTACTCGTTACAAACAACATCTTGTTGTTGCACCGAAACATAGAAATGGTGACTAATCTGGCTAACGTTGAACTTGGTAAAATGAAATGGTTGAATAATTGAAAAACTAGATTATTCAGAAATACACATTGAATGCTGAGATTACGCATTGGATCTACGTTAGTAGATCTATAATCAAAAGAGTTCCTATCATTGTCCCAAAAGAAATGGAATAAAAGATACGGTATAACTAGGACAGTTATTGTATGAGGTCTACCCAATGCTAGATGCAGAGGCGCATAATAGATCGATATGAACATCATAAGCTGTCCTATAATAAAACCAGTTGTTGCTGATATCTTTTTCTCAACCCCCTCTTCCGTAACTCGAG